ATTTAGAATTAGAATTAGATTTCATATCTTTTATTAGTCTTTTTCATATTTGCGAAAAGAAAAAAAAGAGATCGTTGGAGCAATCCATATTCGTGATGCAACTGTTGTTACATTAGATCCCCCCAAGAGTTCTTTCCTTATGGAACTACAATACAAAACAAAGATGGGATTCTTTAATATGGAAAAAATATAGAACCTAAAAGGGTATAAAAGGGTAATAGAAGTTGCTCTTATTTGAATCGAGTTGGTCCGAAATCAAATTCAAATAAAGAAATAAAAGAAAATGAAAATATTCAATATTTTGATATTTTTTGAAAAAGTCAAGGCTTTCTTTTTTTTTTTAGTGTCCGTCTATAATGACTGATAAATCAAGAACTTTCAATTGGAACTAAACGAATTCTTTAAATTTGTTTTTCTTACCGTCGTATCTGGATTGAGACTTAGGTAAATGTTTTATTCATATATGTAGTAAAAGAACATATCTAATTTAGCTCTTTCATGCCTATTCTAACTAGTTATTTTGGTTTTTTACTGGCTGCTTCAACTATAACCCCAGCTCTATTTATTGGTTTGAACAAGATACGACTTATTTGAAATGAATGAAATTCAATAAACAATTTACAAAAAGAAAAATCAAAGCCTCTCATAATATTTCATTTCAGGTATTCTATGGTTCCTTCCCGCGTCAATTGCCAATTCCTGTTCATTGAGATTCACGGATAATTCAGATTAATATTTAGGGATAGATCTTACCTCTCTTTTTATTCCCTAAAACAAATCGAAATGATTGAAGTTTTTCTATTTGGAATCGTCTTAGGTCTAATTCCTATTACTTTAACAGGATTATTTGTAACTGCATATTTACAATACAGGCGCGGTGATCAGTTGGACCTTTGATTGAGTAACATCTCTTTTTTTGATTGACCTCCTCCTTGTAGGAGGTCAAATTTCAGTTGCAATTCTACTTTGTTTTGTTAAATTATTTCATTGTAATTCGACATAAAATAAACGGAATCACGCTCTGTAGGATTTGAACCTACGACATCGGGTTTTGGAGACCCGCGTTCTACCGAACTGAACTAAGAGCGCTTTCTTATATCATATCCTATAACAGTAGATACGATTGTAAAGAAAAGTATTTTTTTACCCCGGAGGATTCTTGTGTACATATAGTATGTAAAAATGAAAGATTATGTCCAAAAATTCCCGATCTTACTCAATGAATCCCTCGTAACTGTCCATAGGAGAAAGAATAGGTAGGGATGACAGGATTTGAACCCGTGACATTTTGTACCCAAAACAAACGCGCTACCAAACTGCGCTACATCCCTTTTAAAAATTGTTGTACAGTGTCATTGTATAAAATCCATGTCTTGTTTTCCACACATCCTTCTTTTTTGCTCTTATAGGTAGAGAATGTTCTTGTCATCTTTTTTAGGGGGGCGGCAAAATTTAATCTGCTGGGTCGTTGTACATATGCATTTTAGTTAGTAATTCCTAATTCTAATTTCATTTCAAGCAAAAACAAATGATCTTGAACTAAAAGATCGGGTTATCTATGATCTATGTATTAGAATATCGAACTAGAACTATATATGTATTACAATATACAATACAAATAAATAATTCAAATAAATAAGAAAAAAAAAAAATAAAAGAAGAAGGAGGATTTTCAATGCGAGATATCAAAACATATCTCTCAACGGCACCTGTGCTAACCACTCTATGGTTTGGGTCTTTAGCAGGTCTATTGATAGAAATTAATCGTTTATTTCCGGATGCCTTGTCATTCCCTTTTTTTTAATCCTGATTGAATTCTTGTATTGATCTGTGAAGAAATGAAGAATATTTGAGATACAATTCTACGTAACATGTCTCCAATTTTGCTCCCTTTTTCTTTCCTATCCTAAAAAAAAAGAAAGAGAAAGAGTGTATCGAACTTCAGTCAAAATACAGTGAATCTACGATAAAATTTGGGGGAAAAGAAATGGAAATGTGGATCCAGTCGTTTAGGGGCGGTTACACGAAATTCTAATATAGAAAGAAGAAAATACTGAGATTAGGATAGGAATAATTCCTAGTTAGAAAAAATTGTATTAATTAATTCTTACGATATTCTTAATATTCTTCTATTAATGAATATGACTCTCTTTCTTTATAGTTATAGTAATTAATAGTGATTATCTTTTCTATTATAGTACTTCGAAGTCATTCGAATTCTAATAATTCGAAAAAGAAAAGATTTACGAATTTTATTTCTAGTTAGTAACTTTTATTAATATAGATATAGAATATAGATTCTTTTTTTATTTTCTTTTTCTTTGGTTTGGGTCAAAAAGAAAATGAAGAGAGTTCTAAAGTAAAGTCGATCCAAAATGAAAAGGAGGTTCATGGCCAAGGGTAAAGATATCAGAATTATAGTGATTTTGGAATGTACCTGTTGTGTTCGAAAGGGTGTCAATAAAGAATCGCCGGGCATTTCTAGATATATTACTCAAAAGAATCGACACAATACACCCAATCGATTAGAATTTAGAAAATTTTGTCGCTATTGTCAAAAGTATACGATTCATGGGGAAATAAAGAAATAGATGGAACGGAATGCGTGTGTGATTTTTCCAAGTAGCGGGAAGAGTAAGAACTTTACATCTTAACATTAAAATATATAATACAAACCAAATCCTATTTTGGTCGAATCTTAAATGAATAAGAAAAAAAAATAGAATTCTATTTTCTAGATCCTTTTATATATAAGGAATAAACAAACAAGGAATAAGCAAACCATGGATAAATCCAAACAACCTTTTCGTAAATCCAAGCGATCTTTTCGTAGGCGTTTACCCCCAATTGGATCGGGGGATCAAATCGATTATAGAAACATGAGTTTAATTAGTCGATTTCTTAGTGAACAAGGAAAAATCTTATCTAGACGGACGAATAGGTTGACCTTGAAACAACAACGATTAATTACTATTGCTATAAAACAAGCTCGTATTTTATCTTCGTTACCTTTTCGTAATAATGAGAAACAATTGGAGAGAGTGGAGTCGATCCCTAGAACTACTGGTCCTAGAACCAAAAATAAATAGAGATACTCCTCAAAACTCCAATAGGGAATCAAGCTCATATTAATGTTTTGCTCGAAAAAAAAGAGAATCCAGATTTGATTCTTGTATTATAAAAAAGGAAAAATGGGGAAGAAATCTTTTTTTCTTGAAAGATGTTCGTTTATTCCTACTACTCAAATCTTAATTTCTTTTTCTTCTATCTTCCCGGAGTCCATTCTCCGGGAAATCCTGTTTCAATCATTCTTGTTTCCTGTATAATAGATTCTATTAAGATTCTTTTATTCCTTTATTTGATTTGTATTTGATTTTTTATTGATGATTTTATTTGAAATTATATCAAAACAATTCTTATTTGATAGGGCTATTTGCGCAAGTATTTTACGATTCAGAAGCAATTGTCTCTTGTACAGATTGTGGATGAATAGGCTATAACTATAGAATATTCTATCCTCACGAGTTACCGCATTTATCCGAGTGATCCACAAACGACGAAAATCTCTCTTTTTCCTGCTCCTATCTCGATGAGAGGAAACCAAAGCTCTCATTCTTTGTTGAGTAGTCGTTCGAGTAAGTCTTGAATGAGCCCCTATAAAGGTTGATGCAAATAAACGAATCTTTTTTCGACGTCTTCGAGCTGTATATCCTCGTTTAACTCTGGTCATTGAATCAAATGAAACTTTCTTGAATAACTAATTGATTTCTCTTCTTTCAGTCATCCTTTTCCTCCGGTCGATTAATAACAAAACGGATTCTTCCGATATATAAAATATAAATTCCAATGGCTTTTGCGACTATGACCTTCCCGACCACGATTTTTTCTTTCTTCATTTTTTCTTTCTTCAAAGTATCTCGCCTGGAAATAATAAATTCGACTGCTACTAAAGAAAAAAGAATAGTGGGTTCCCTCGTTTCTATGGCAACTTCTGAAACGGTGAGGTCCTCTCTATACACCGGAGCCTCTTCTTTCATTTCATCGAATTTTATTGTGAACTTGTATAGTTCACACTCTTTGGCTCTACCCATCCATTTTTCAATTCTAATTAGAAAGTAATAGTCCTTTTCACAAAAAAGCTATCCATACAGTGACGGCATTTAATTCTGAAAGTTGGCTACGTAGCTGACCCTGTTAGTCCGTTTTTTCAAGAATAGGAATAGGAACATAACCTTTTTCCTCCGCTTAATGGATAACTATTTGTTACCAATGGAGAATTCCTTCTCATCTCAAATGGAGTGATTGGATTTGCACCAATAGAAACCATAAATTCATAACATAATTAGGTAGATTATAGATCTTCATTTTTATCTATTTATATAATAGTCAATTAGATAGCCGTCTTCCACTCTATCTATCCTAATTCATCGGTAGTGGTCGTTGATACTGGAAAAGATTTTTGCATTTCTTCAAACTCATGATCTGAACTGAACGAGTCGCACATACACCCTAGTACATGTTCCTCGACGCTGAGGACATCCTCGAAGAGCGGGAGATTTCGTGACATTTCTTATTGGCTGTCTTGCGTTTCTAATAAGTTGTTTAATGGTTGGCATGGCATGTCTATAGAATCTCATTCTAGATAGAATAGAGCGGGTTGGCTTAGATCGATCTTAACCTGATGGTTGATGATTATGAATGATTTCTATTCACACGGAAATTTCAAATCTTGAAACGGAATTCGTATATTTATACGGAATCCCCAGTATTTTAATTTTCGACCGCTACAAGATCAACGATGCCATGAGCTTGGGCTTCTGTTGCTGACATAAAAACATCCCTTTCCATATCTTCGGATATAACCCATAAAGGGTTGCCCGTTCTTTGTACATAAACTTTTGTGAGAGTTTCGCGAAGTTTCAATAGTTCTTCTGCTTCCAGGATAAATTCCCCTGCTTGTGCCTCGTAAAAAGAACTAGCAGGTTGGTGAATCATAACCCTGATGATATTGATATAACATCATGAACGGTTCTTCTATCTATATATCGCACGATTGGGTTAAAGTAAGGGGGAATAAAAATAACAATAAAAAATAGAATTAAACAACCGTACGGGCATCTTTTGTACATTGCATACGGCTCTGCAATGGAATTTCTTTTTTTGATAGAATTGATTCTATCAAAAAGAAGAAATAGAACCCATCCGATCCAAATCGTTAAATGATCCATTTACCACCCTTCCTTTCGTAGTAGTAAAAAAGATACTATGATGGTTCTGTTGCTTTATATATTTATCTCGTCTGTGGTTTGTTTAGCAATCCCAAAGTTTCTTTTTGATACGATCCAAGAAGGAGAAAATGATTTTTTCCATTTTTTTGACTCTTTCTCTCATAACATAAAAAGAAGAAAGATACTTCTGGTGTGGAAGAATAATGGTTTGTGACGCTGAAATTGACTCTTGCTTGACACATAAATCAAATTGGGAATAACTCTTCTTTCATACTACTATCTCGATACAAAATCTCATGTTAGAAAAAAAAACAATAATGGTTTGTTCATATCGAACTCGAAGTGCCATGCTATTATTACTTATTCTTTATTTGATTTGATTCATATTCGATACAGCGAAGGCATAGTATTCTTTTTTTTTCTCAAAGAAAAAAACTCATTGGCGCCAAGCGTGAGGGAATGCTAGACGTTTGGTAATTTCTCCTCCGACCAGAATGAAAGATCCCATTGAAGCGGCTAATCCCATACATATTGTATGTACATCCGGTGACACAAATTGCATAGTATCATAAATGGCTATTCCTGGTATTACCCATCCGCCTGGAGAATTTATAAACAAATAAAGATCCCTAGTATCATCTTCTATGCTGAGATATACCATGAGACCAACAAGTTGATTCGAGATCTCACTATCAACCTCTTGGCCTAAAAAAAGTAATCTTTCTCGATGAAGTCGGTTGATTAGGGCAAAATTGTATCCCTGAGGAACCGTACGTGCACCTTTGGATGCATACGGTTCAAAAGAATTGCGAAAAAAAGAATCAATGTGTCGATTCCAGTCCTATTTCTTTTTCCTTTTTTACATTCTAGAATGGGAAGGAGGGCAAAACTCATGTAAAAAAGAAAAAAGAATTTTATGAACTTATTGAACTAACTTCTCATTGATGTATTGTTTCATCGAAATTCAAATAACGATGTAATTTTCTTGTTCCTGAATGGGCCCTTTCAATTCTTTTAGGTTCTTGTTCTACTCCGGGGGAAGATTTTCCCGAATTCCATTTGCGCATATAGGTCAAATGATTCCAGTACCACTGTTTGATACCTTTCCCCAAAATATTCTATGTATTCATCATACTACTCCATTGGTAGGCAGTTTTATATAATCCCTATAGTAAGTCTAAGAATAGTCTATGATAAAAGCGGTAATCGTGTAATCATCATCTATTCTACATAATAGATTATATTATAAGATTCTATTATAGTTCTATTTATATTATATACTAAAATTACTTAAGAATTTAATTAAATTTATATTTTATTTTTATATTCTTTATTTAATATTTCTTATTATTTAATATTTCTTATTTATATTACTACATTTACACTCCCATTATATTACTTTTACTTACTTTTACTCTTACCATTTCCATTTTGGTATTCTTTGAACGGAGCCTGGATACTTTATTTTATCAGTCCAAGTAAACCATCAATTATTTGAATTGATAATATTGATCCCCAATAGGAATTATTGTGCTTCACGCTCCGAATTATTGATGATTCAATCAATACAATATTGAATATATCTTTATTGGATTGGGCGAAACAGAGAATACTCGATCGGGGGAGATAACGGGGAAATACCATATGACCAATATGTCTGACAAGTCGCACTATACGTCAACCCAAGCTGCATCTTCCTCTCCAGGACTCCGAAAAGGTACTTTTGGAACACCAATGGGCATTAAGATAAAGAAAAAAATGAAGTACTATACTTTACTTTAATATGGAAACGTAACAATGGTTTGTTTTATTGTCTTCATCATTTTTTCTCTTTCTTTTCTATTTTGATATTCTATATATATTTTTTTTTTCTTTTTATATCTTCTATTTTATATATATTCTATTTATATATTCTATTTTTAGATCTTTTAATCTTCTTTCTATTTAGAATCTTATATTATATATATCTTATATTATATATATATTCTATAAAATAAAATAAAATAGAACTTAATACTTAATATTATTATATAGATAATAGATAGGACTGGAAGGTTCATAGAGGAAGACAGAATGAATAAAGAAAAATTATAACGAACGGGATCGATCGGATTAGCCGATTGTTCGAATGATTTCGAATTATAAAAAAGTATCTATGCATTATTTTTCCCTCAAAATCCTCCCATTGCGTATTGGTACTTATCGGGTATAGAATAAGATCTGTTTCTCTTTGTTCTTATAAATAGAAATAATAAAGAAAATTGTTCCCTTC